ATGAAACTTCTAGCCAAAAGAACATCAGGACGTTTTGGATAAATAAAATTCATGGTCTTCTTCTTATTAAGAATTATCCCGAATTTGAGCAGACACTAGATAGGTTTCGTATAAAATTATTTTCAACAAAAAAAGTACGCTCTTTATTTCCAGAACACACACAAGAAAAAATTGATTCAGAAGATCAAATACTAATTTTAAAAATTTTATTCGATGTAGTTATAACGGATCCCAACGACCAAAGAATTAGAAAAAACTCTATTGGAATAAAAGAAATTAGTAAAAAAGTTCCTCGCTGGTCATACAACTCAATTACCGGTTTAGGACAAAAAAAGAAAAACAGGGGCGAAACTGTAGCAGGGGCAATTCGTTCAAGAAAGTTCAAACATGTAGTTATTTTTACTGATAACCAGCCAAAGCCAAATACCTCTACGTATATTAATACCAAATATACTAAGAGTCCTAAGCAAGCAAAGAAAGTGAATTTGACCCATTATTCACAACAATCGGATTTTCGTCGAGGTCTAATCAAAGGCTCCATGCGCGCACAAAGACGTAAAACTATTACTTGGGAACTGTTTCAAGCAAATGTGCATTCCCCGCTTTTTTTGGACAGGCTAGACAAGCCTTTTTTTTTTTCTTTTGATATTTCCGAACTGATGAAAGTCATTTTTAAAAATTGGATGTGGAAACAAAAAGACCAAAAACCTTCTGATTCTAAAATTGAAAAGCAAAAAAAAATTGATAACAAAGAGGAGGACAAAAGAGAAAAATACAAAAGAAAAGAAAAAACAGAGATACCCATAGCAGAAATCTGGAATACATTTTTTTTTGCTCAAGTACTCAGAAGTTTTGTATTATTAACTCAATCGATTCTTAGAAAATATATTATATTACCTTCACTGATAATAGCTAAAAATATTGCTCGCATGCTATTATTTCAAATTCCCGAATGGTCCGAGGATTTAAAGGATTGGAATAGGGAAATGTATGTAAAATGCACCCATAATGGTGTTCAATTATCCGAACGAGAATTTCCGAAAAACTGGTTAACAGAGGGTATTCAGATAAAGATCCTATTTCCTTTTTGCCTGAAACCCTGGCACAAATCTAAGCTACAATTCCCTCATAAAGATGCAATGAAAAAAAAAGGGGGACAAAAAAACAACGATTTTTGTTTTTTAACAGTTTGGGGAATGGAAGCGGAATTGCCTTTTGGTCCTCCCCGAAAAAGACCTTCATTTTTTAAACCCATTTTCAAAGAACTAAAAAAAAAAATTAGACAATTGAAAACAAAGTCTTTAAGAGTTTTAAAAGAAAGAACAAAAATTTTTCAACAAATCGCAAAAGAAACAAAAAGATGGGTCATCAAAAGAATTCTATTACTAAAAGGAAAAGGAAGAGTAAAAGAACTTTCAAAAACAAACCAAATTCCATTATTTAGATTGCGAGAAATAGATGAATTTGGTGAAGATAAAAAAGATTTGATAATGAGTAATCAGATGATTCACGAATCGTCCATTCAAATCCGATCTATGGATTGGACAAATTTAACACTGCCCGAAAAAAAAATAAAAGATCTGACTAATCGAACAAACATAATAAAAAAGAAAATAGAAAAAATTACAAAAGAAAAGAAAAAAAAACTGCTAACTTACGAAATAAATATTAGTTCGAACAAAACAAGTTATCGTCCTAAAATATTAGGAGCGTCCAAAAAGATTTGGCAAATATTAAAAAAAAGAAATACTCGATTAATCGGTAAATCATATTTTTTTATAAAATTTTTCATTGAAAGGATATACATAAAAATTTTTCTAGCTATTGTCAATATTCCAAGAATCAATGCAATTTTTTTTTTTGAATCACCAAAAAAAATCCAAATTATTGAGAAAAATATCCACAATAATGAAACAAATCAGGAAAGAATTAATAAAACAAGTAAAAATGGAATTCACTTTATTTCAACTATAAAAAAATCACTTTCTAAGGTTAGTAATAAGAATTCAAAGATTTCTTATGATTTCTCTTTTTTCTCACAATCACAAGCATATGTATTTTACAAATTATCACAAACCCAACTTATTCACTTTTATAATTTAAGATTTGTCTTTCAATATGACGGAACATCCCTTTTTCTTAAGAAGGAAATAAAAGATTATTTTAAAAAACAAGGGATATTTCATTACGAATTAAGACATGAATCTTTTTGGAATTTTGAAATGAATCAATGGAAAAACTGGTTAAAGGGGCATTATCAATATCAATCCGATTTATCTCGGATAAGATGGCCTATATTAGTACCACAAAAATGGCGAAATAGAGCCAATCAACACAGTATGGCTCAAAAGAAAGATTTAAACAAAAAGGATTCATATGAAAAAAATAGATTAACTCATTCCGACAAACAAAATTTTTTTGAAGCGAATCCATTACAGAATCAAAAAGATAGTTTTCAAAAACATTATAGATATGATCTTTTATCATATAAATCTCTTAATTATGAAGATAAGAAAGACTCGTATATTCATAAATCATTATTCCAAGTAAATAATAAAGAAGAAATCTTTTCTAATTCCAACATAAGGGAAGGCAAATTATTTGATATGTTGGGAGGTATCCCTATTAATAATTATCTAGAAGAAGATAATATTATGGATATGGATAAATTTTCGGATAGAAAATATTTTGATTGGAGAATTCTCGATTTTTGTCTTAGAAATAAGGTTGATATTGAAGTCTGGGTTGATATTGGTACCAACAGGAATCCAAATACTAAGATTAGGGCTGATAAGTATCAAATAATTGATGAAATTAATAAGAAAGTTCTTTTTTATCTTACAATTCATGAAGATGAAGAAATTAAACCATCCAATCAAAAAAAGTTCTTTTTTGATTGGATGGGAATGAATGAAGCAATACTAAGTTGTCCTATATCAAATCTGGAGCTTTGGTTCTTCCGAGAATTAGTGCTATTTTTTAATGCATATAAAAAAAAACCGTGGATCATACCAATCAAATTACTTCTTTTCGGTTTTAATGGAAATGAAAATGGGAATAAAAAAATAACTCGAAAGAAAAAGGAAGATCTTTTTATATCATCGAATCAAAAAAACTCTCTTGAATTATACAATAGAAGTAAAGAAGAAAAAGAACCCCCAGACCAAGGGAATCCTCGATCAGATGCACAAAACCAAGTAAGTCTTGGGTCAGTTCTCTCAAACCAAGAAAAAGATGTTGAAGCAAATTCTTCGGGATCAGACATCAAAAAACGTAGAACGAAAAAACAATACAAGAACAACACAGAAGCAGAACTTTATTTCTTCCTAAAAAAGTATTTGCATTTTCAGTTGAGATGGGATTCTTTTTTAAATCAAAGAATAATAAATAATATCAAGATCTATTGTCTCCTGCTTCGACTGATAAATCCAAGAGAAATTGCTATATCCTCTATTCAAGGGGGAGAAATGGGTCTGGATATTTTGATGATTCATAAGGATTTCACTCTTACAGAATTGGTGAAAGGGGGAATATTTATTATCGAACCGCTTCGTCTGTCTGTAAAAAACGATGGACGGTTTTTTATATATCAAATCGTAGGTATTTCATTAGTTCATAAGAATAAGCGCCAAATTACTAAAAGATACCGAGAAAAAAGCTATGTTCATAAAAAAAAAAATTATGAATCCATTGCAAGACATCAAAGAATGACTGGAAATAGAGACAAAAAGAATTATGATTTGCTTGTTCCTGAAAATATTTTATTCCCTAACCGTCGTAGAGAATTGAGAACTCTGATTTGTTTCAATTGGAAGAATCAAAATGGTATTCAGAGAAATTCCGTATTTTGTAATAACGTAAAAAAAGGGGGTCACGTTTTGGATAAAAGCAAAGATCTTGCTAGAGAGAAAAAGAAACTAATTAAATTAAAGTTCTTTCTTTGGCCCAATTATCGATTAGAAGATTTAGTTTGTATGAATCGCTATTGGTTTAATACCAATAATGGCAGTCGTTTCAGTATGATAAGGATACATATGTATCCACGATTGCAAATTTGTTACTAGTACGTTTTTCTTATCGATCGCGTACCATACGTACCATACCCGGTATATGAAAACAAAGAGATGGACACATGCCTTGTCTTACATTCCATTATGATACAGGATACCACTTTAAGGACATACGGATTGGTTAGATCTATAAATGAATTAACAGAATTTTTTTTTAGGTCTCGCTTTTTCTCTTTTGAAGAAATATACCATCCTTTTTTATCCCTAATCAAATTGAAAATGGGATTGATTGTTGATTGATTTTATCGGAAGTTCATAACGGCTTTAAGATGATTGTGTATATTCAATTCAAATGACTAACATTATTATTACTGATCAGTAAATTTCATATTAAAAGAAAGGGAAAAGAGGATTTCGTTTTATGGTAAAAAATTCATTCATCTCAGTTACTTTTCAAGAAAAAAAAAAAGAAAACAGCGGGTCTGTTGAATTTCAAGTATTAAGTTTCACTAATAAGATACAAAGACTTACTTCCCATTTGGAATTGCACAGAAAAGACTATTTATCTCAGAGGGGTTTACGGAAAGTTCTGGAAAAACGCCAACGGCTACTTTCTTATTTGTCAAAGAAAAATAGAGTACGTTATAAAGAATTAATTAGTCAGTTGAATATCCGGGAGTCAAAAAATCGTTAATTTGAAAAAAGAATTTTGAATTATTTGATTTATTAGATTTTGAATCTTGATAACTTCTTTTTGTTTTCAACAATTCATGTAAGAATGAATCGAGGAAAAACCTATGAGTATACTAGCTACAGGAAAAGACCTTATGAGAGTAAATATGGGACCTCACCACCCATCAATGCATGGTGTTCTTCGTCTCATCGTTACTCTCGATGGCGAAGATGTTATTGACTGTGAACCGATATTGGGTTATTTACACAGAGGGATGGAAAAAATTGCGGAAAACCGAACAATTATACAATATCTGCCTTATGTAACACGTTGGGATTATTTAGCTACTATGTTCACAGAAGCAATCACTGTAAATGGACCAGAACAGTTGGGAAATATTCAAGTACCTAAAAGGGCCAGCTATATCAGAGTAATTATGTTGGAGTTGAGTCGTATAGCCTCTCATCTGTTATGGCTCGGCCCTTTTATGGCAGATATTGGTGCACAGACCCCCTTCTTCTATATTTTTAGAGAAAGAGAATTAGTATATGATCTATTCGAAGCTGCCACCGGTATGAGAATGATGCATAATTATTTTCGTATCGGAGGGATAGCGGCCGATTTACCCCATGGATGGATAGAGAAATGTTTGGATTTCTGTGATTATTTTTTAACGGGGGTTGTTGAATATCAAAAACTTATTACACGAAACCCTGTCTTTTTAGAACGAGTTGAAGGAGTAGGCATTTTTGGTGGAGAAGAAGCAATAAATTGGGGTTTATCAGGACCAATGCTACGAGCGTCTGGAATAGAATGGGATCTTCGTAAAGTGGACCATTATGAGTGTTACGACGAATTTGATTGGGAAGTCCAGTGGCAAAAAGAAGGAGATTCATTAGCTCGTTATTTAGTCCGAATCGGTGAAATGACAGAATCCGTAAAAATTATTCAACAGGCTTTGGAAGGAATTCCGGGGGGGCCCTATGAGAATTTAGAAATCCGATGCTTTGCTAGAGAAAGCGATCCAGAATGGAATGATTTTGAAGATCGATTCATTAGTAAAAAACCTTCTCCTACTTTTGAATTACCGAAACAAGAACTTTATGTGAGAGTCGAAGCCCCAAAAGGAGAATTGGGAATTTTTCTGATAGGAGATCAAAGTTGTTTTCCTTGGCGATGGAAAATTCGCCCACCGGGTTTTATCAATTTGCAAATTCTTCCTCAGTTAGTTAAAAGAATGAAATTGGCGGATATTATGACGATACTAGGTAGTATAGATATCATTATGGGAGAAGTTGATCGTTGAAATGATAGTTGATACAACAGAAGTACAAGATATTAATTCTTTTTCCCGATTGGAATCCTTAAAAGAGCTCTATGGAACCACACGGGTGTTTGCCCCTATTTTGACTCTTGTATTAGGAATCACAATAGGTGTACTAGTAATTGTGTGGTTAGAAAGAGAAATATCTGCAGGAATACAACAACGCATTGGCCCTGAATACGCCAGCCCTTTCGGAATTCTTCAAGCTTTAGCAGATGGAACAAAACTACTTTTCAAAGAGAATCTTCTTCCAGCTAGAGGAAATACTCGTTTCTTCAGTATTGGACCATCTATAGCAGTCATATCAATTCTACTAAGTTATTCAGTAATTCCTTTTAGTTATCACCTTGTTTTAGCCGATCTCAATATTGGTATTTTTTTATGGATTGCCGTTTCAAGTATTGCTCCTATTGGACTTCTTATGTCAGGATATGGATCAAATAATAAATATTCGTTTTTAGGTGGTCTGCGAGCTGCTGCTCAATCGATTAGTTATGAAATACCATTAACTTTATGTGTTTTATCAATATCTCTACGTGCGATTCGCTAAAATATAAGCTTTTCTTTTCCTTCTAGAAAAAAAAGAAATTTAATGGATATCCGCATTTTTTTTTATTCATTTATTTATTCTTTAGGTTAATAAAAAAATTAGATAGTTATATATGAGTGAAAGAAAACAACTTCTAAATTCGCAGTAAAAGCAGATTGAGTCTCATTTCCTATGTACAAGAGTTAAGTGAAAGTAAACAAAAGTGGAAGATGCCCTTTACCCCAAGATTAGTTGATTGGTCATCCTAGCTTGAAGCGGGCTCAAAAGTCAACCGTATGGAGTTTTCACTATATGTTTGAATGTATTACAATACATATATTAACGAACGGGGGATTGAAAAAAAAAAAATGGGTGGATAATAAGGAACACTAAAATACACACAAAGAATTAGTAATGGAGATTATGTAAATTAACGAAAAAGATACGTCTGCATAACATAAAAAGAATACTAATTGGGGCTTTAAGTTGGTAGAAATGATCAGGCAGTACTCCCCACAATTCCGATTCAGAGTATGCTCCTATCCCCCAATTAAAGAAATTACTATCAGGAACGAAATAATCCTTTACTTTTTTGAGGCCCCCTTTTTCTCAGAAAGAAGAAGAGGAACAAAAAAAATAGAAAAAAAAAAAAAAAAAATAAAATTACAATAAAAAGAAAAGCGATTTTTTTCTTATTTCTTTCCTATCTTCATAGAAAGAAAAATCGTGTCATGATTCATGAACTAATGTAATGTCTAATTCTTTTTTTTTTGTAATCGAAAATAAAATGATGGCTCGAAATATCAATAGATATTTCTACAAAGAGTATTTTATTGAAGGATTTATTAAGTTATTACTCACCCCAAAAAGGTTGAAGGATGAGATCAATTCAGAAATGCTTTTTGATTTATTCTTATAGCAGACAGAATTGCATTGGTATAATTGGGGACCTTCCACGAGTCTATCTATGCTATAACCATATCAAGATAACGAATACTTGCCCGGTCCTTACATTTATTTGTGGCCCTGAGGAGCCGTATGAGGTGAAAATCTCATGTACGGTTTTGTAATAGCGATGGGAACAGTAATGTTATCACCGACTATGATTATCTAATAGTTCAAGTACAGTTGATATAGTCGGGGCGCAATCAAAATATGGTTTTTGGGGGTGGAATTTGTGGCGTCAACCTATAGGGTTTATCGTTTTTCTAATTTCTTCCCTAGCAGAATGCGAAAGATTACCTTTTGATTTACCAGAAGCAGAAGAAGAATTAGTAGCAGGCTATCAAACCGAATATTCGGGGATCAAATTTGGTTTATTTTACGTTGCTTCCTATCTAAATTTATTAGTTTCCTCATTATTTGTAACAGTTCTTTACTTGGGCGGTTGGAATCTTTCAATTCCGTACATATTTGTTCCTGAGTTATTTGAAATAAATAAAGCGGATGGAATCTTTGGAACGACAATTGGTATCTTTATTACATTAGCTAAAACTTATTTGTTCTTATTCATTTCTATCACAACAAGATGGACTTTACCTAGACTAAGAATGGACCAATTATTAAATCTTGGCTGGAAATTTCTTTTACCTATTTCTCTCGGTAATCTATTATTAACAACCTCTTCCCAACTCCTTTCACTGTAAACAAAAAAAGGGGGATACTATATTCACGGCTTACCTCAAACAAGAGAAAGAAAAAATTTATTCATAGATATTCCCGATATGTTCCCTATGGTAACTGGGTTCATGAATTATGGTCAACAAACAGTACGAGCTGCAAGGTACATTGGTCAAAGTTTCATGATTACCTTATCCCAAGCAAATCGTTTCCCTGTAACTATTCAATATCCTTATGAAAAATTAATAACATCGGAGCGTTTCCGCGGTCGAATCCATTTTGAATTTGATAAATGTATTGCTTGTGAAGTATGTGTTCGTGTATGTCCTATAGATCTGCCTGTTGTTGATTGGAAATTGGAAACTGATATTCGAAAGAAACGATTGCTTAATTACAGTATTGATTTCGGAATTTGTATTTTTTGTGGTAACTGCGTTGAGTATTGTCCAACAAATTGTTTATCAATGACTGAAGAATATGAACTTGCTACTTACGACCGTCACGAATTGAATTACAATCAAATTGCTTTAGGTCGTTTACCAATGTCAGTAATTGACGATTTTACAATTCGAACGGTTTTGAATTCGTCTCAAAGAAAAAACGGGTAAATCTCTTTATTATTGGAAATTACTAGGGTTCCGTGTTGGTATAAAGGAATAAGGTCTTTCTCTTTGTTTGGTACAAATCCCAACTATAGATTGGATTATGAGAAGTACAAATTAATTTGTATTGAAAGTCTGTTACTATATCCACAATTTTTTCGAAATATAGACTTTCAATTTCCAACTGCCATTTCCAATAAAGAAAAGAACGAAATTGATCCAATAACTGTACCCACATCAATTCACACCTATTAGATTTGAATTGAATTCAATCGGGAATGCCTCATAAAAAAAAATTGCCTGGTCGGTTCAATAAGGTCATGAAAAAACATTTCGATTTATTTATCTCTTATTTTAATATAATGGATTTGGCTGGACCAATACATGATTTTCTTTTAGTTTTTCTAGGATCGGGTCTTATATTAGGAGGTCTGGGAGTGGTATTACTTACCAACCCGATTTATTCTGCCTTTTCATTGGGATTCGTTCTTATTTGTATATCCTTATTCTATATTCTATCAAATTCGCCTTTTGTAGCTGCTGCACAGCTCCTTATTTATGTAGGAGCTGTAAATGTTTTAATCATATTTGCTGTAATGTTCATGAATGGTTCAGACTATTCCAACGATTTTCATTTGAATCTTTGGACTATTGGGGATGGAGTTACTTCTCTGGTTTGTACAAGTATTTTTTTGTCCTTACTCACTACTATTCTAGATACGTCGTGGTACGGGATTATTTGGACTACACGATCCAACCAGATTATAGAGCAAGATTTGATAAGTAATAGTCAACAAATTGGAATTCATTTATCAACCGACTTTTTTCTTCCATTTGAACTCATTTCGATAATTCTTTTAGTTGCTTTGATAGGTGCAATTGCCGTAGCTCGTCAGTAAAAAATCTTTATAACTAGCAACAGCAATCCAAATTCAACTTTTCTGTGTTATCACATCTATTTGAATACTGTTTCATGTATAAATCAAATAGAAGTTTATTGATTCGATCTATTAGCAATATATTCGTTTGTTCTATACTTGTTAGATTATAAGCAATCAAATCACTTGACTTATTGTTCATATTGAAATGAATCGAAATTGGTACGGAGTTGGTCAATGATGCTCGAGCATGTACTTATTTTGAGTGCTTATTTATTTTCTATTGGTATCTATGGATTGATCACGAGCCGAAATATTGTCCGGGCCCTGATGTGTCTTGAACTTATACTAAATGCGGTTAATATAAATTTTGTAACATTTTCCGATTTTTTTGATAGTAGGCAATTAAAAGGAGATATTTTCTCAATTTTTGTTATAGCTATTGCAGCCGCTGAAGCAGCTATCGGATCAGCTATTGTTTCGTCAATTTATCGTAACAGAAAATCGATTCGTATCAATCAATCGACTTTGTTGAATAAATAAAATAGTATTTCAAAATCAGAATATTCATAAATTCGAATTAGCATCTATAATACGTCCTAACCTCGATCATATTGGCGAAAACGTAAAAAATCAAAGTATCTTTGTTCCCTCTTATCAGTTGATCCAGAAATGGATTGATTCCAAAATTCTGGTAAATCGTTGATTGATCCGGTGTTTCAATATATGATTCATTTCCAAAATTACTAGATCGAAAATTTATGAATTCAGAAATTGATAGATTCAATGTCACATTCAGTAAAGATTTATGATACATGTATAGGGTGTACTCAATGTGTCCGAGCATGTCCCACGGATGTATTAGAAATGATACCTTGGGACGGATGTAAAGCTAAACAAATTGCTTCTGCTCCAAGAACGGAGGATTGTGTTGGTTGTAAGAGATGTGAATCCGCCTGTCCAACGGATTTCTTGAGTGTTCGAGTTTATTTATGGCATGAAACAACTCGAAGCATGGGTCTAGCTTATTGATATTGATACGTTCCCCAAAACCCCACTTGAATCTATTTTGAATACATTTTTTTTACTTACTGATTACCGACAAAAACCCGTACTCGAAAAAAAAAAAATTAAGAATATATATTCTATTTTTCGAGAACGGTTTTGTCTGGTTCGAGTGTATCTTGCCTTTACCACGAACTTTTTTCCTTGGTTAACAATAATTGTAGTTTTTCCGATAGCCACGGGTTTTTTCATTTTCTTTCTCCCTCATAGAGGAAATAAGGTGACTAGGGGGTATACTATATATATATGCGTGCTAGAACTCCTTCTAACGACCTATGCCTTCTGTTATCATTTCGAATTGGACGATCCATTAATACAACTCGCAGAGGATTATAAATGGATCAATTTTTTTGGTTTTTACTGGAGATTGGGAATAGATGGACTTTCCCTAGGACCCATTTTATTGACGGGATTTATCACCACTTTAGCTACGTTAGCCGCTTGGCCAGTTACTCGGAATTCCCGATTATTCTATTTCCTGATGTTAGCAATGTATAGCGGTCAAATAGGATCATTTGCTTCTCGTGACCTTTTACTTTTTTTCATCATGTGGGAATTCGAATTAATTCCTGTTTATCTACTTCTATCAGCATGGGGTGGAAAGAAACGTCTTTATTCAGCTACAAAGTTTATTTTGTACACTGCAGGGGGTTCCGTTTTTCTATTAATAGGAGTTTTGGGTATCGGTTTATATGGTTCCAATGAACCAACATTAAATTTGGAAATATTAGCTAATCGATCGTATCCCGTGGCACTGGAAATACTATTCTATATTGGATTTCTTATTGCTTTTGCTGTCAAATCACCGATTATACCCTTACATACATGGTTACCAGACACCCATGGGGAGGCCCATTACAGTACTTGTATGCTTCTGGCCGGAATCTTATTAAAAATGGGAGCATATGGCTTGGTTCGGATCAATATGGAACTATTACCGCACGCTCATTCTCTATTTTCTCCCTGGTTAATTATAGTAGGTACAATGCAAATAATTTATGCAGCTTTAACATCTCCTGGCCAACGCAATTTAAAAAAAAGAATCGCCTATTCCTCTGTATCTCATATGGGTTTCATAATTATAGGAATTGGCTCGATAACTGATACAGGACTCAGCGGAGCCATTTTACAAATAATTTCTCATGGGTTTATTAGCGCTGCACTTTTTTTCTTAGCAGGAACGAGTTATGATAGAATACGCCATGGTTATCTCGACGAAATGGGCGGGCTGGCTATACCAATTCCAAAGATATTCACGCTATTTAGTATCTTATCAATGGCTTCCCTTGCATTACCGGGCATGAGTGGTTTTGTTGCGGAATTGATAGTATTTTTTGGAATAATTACTAGCCAAAAATATCTTTTAATAGCAAAAATACTGATTACTTTTGTAATGGCAATTGGAATGATATTAACTCCTATTTATTCATTATCTATGTTACGGCAAATGTTTTATGGGTACAAGCTATTTAATGGCGTAAACTCTTATTTTTTTGATTCTGGACCACGGGAATTATTTGTTTTGATCTCTATTCTTCTACCCGTACTTGGTATTGGTATTTATCCGGATTTCGTTCTGTCACTATCTGTGGACAAGGTCGAAGCTATTCTATCTAATTTTTTTATAGAGAATTTTCATGAATAAAAAAAGAAAAAATAAATTTGAATTGTAACCAAACCCCTTTGGCGTTTGTGAGAACCTTTTGAATCACTCCACTACTTGATTCAAAAGGTTCTCGGCGGTTTCCACTCAGTTTCGTTTATATATATGCGCTGTCCTATGTTTGTCTTCATCAGGCCCTTTCTTTTCTTCAATTTCCAATTCAATTAGATGTGAATTGTTAATTAAATGAACCATAACTATGTAACCCTATTCCTAATAGATTGACCCCGAAATAACATATCCAAATTATAACAAAGCCCATAGAAGCCACAATTGCGGAATTAAAACCTTCCGATTTTTTATTTGTTCGAGTATGGAAATAAATCCCGAATATAGTCCAAGTAATAAATGCCCAAGTTTCCTTTGGATCCCAATTCCAATATGATCCCCATGCCTCATTAGCCCATACTGCGCCTGAAAGAATACCTATGGTTAAACAGATAAATCCTAGACTAATAATATGATAACTCCAATGATCCAATTGTTGAATCAATTGATACCTGTAATAATTTCTAGCAGAAAAAAAATAAGTATTTAGTAAAACATTGGTTTTTGCATTCATGTATTGTATTTCACCGAAGGAAAATGACTCAGTTACAGTTCCATTTAATAATTTATTGCTTTTACCAAAAATACTTATCACTTTTCGAAATGTAATGACTAGAAGGGCTGTGGATAATAATGATCCGCATAAAAGAGCTGCATAGCCGAATACCATCATACTTACGTGCATCATTAACCACTGAACTTGTAGAGCGGGCACTAATATTCCGGATTGATGCATTTTGGTTAACAAACACGAAGTTGCAAAGCCTTGGGTAAAAATAGCACTTGGCGCGGTTATTGCGCTTAAATGATTTTTATGTTTTAAAATCCTATGAATAATGGAGAAACTCCATGACAGAAAGATTAATGATTCATATAAATCACTTAATGGGAAATGCCCCGAATAAATCCAACGAATTACTAATAATCCTGTTAGACAGAAAAGGGTAGCTATCATCCCCTTTTCTGATGAATCATATAGTCCTACGATTTCATCGACTAATAAGGTTATTAAATGAATTGTAATTCCAATTAAAATGACCGAAAATGATATATGAGTTAATATATGTTCTAAAGTTGAAAATATCATAAATAAAAAATGAAATTAAAAGTAAAAAGTGAAAGTCTCTCGAGTATACGAAATGGAAATCGGAAATTCAATTCATTATAGGACTTTTCTATATCTTTTAGAAGATGTTATGCCGCCACTCGGATTCGAACCGAGATGCTCTAGCACTGCTTCCTAAGAGCAGCGTGTCTACCGATTTCACCATAGCGGCTTGCTAGAAATAATAATAACTTATTTTTATTTAATCGTCGAGATTGAAAGAGAAAGTTTCAATGAAATACTTTTTATTTTTAGGAAGCATTCAATTGATGAATAAAAACCTGTTTCAATCTCTATTGAAACAGTCTCTTTTTTATCGTTTTATTTAGTTATTTAAGGTTTCAGTTTTATTTAACTTAACAATAACGTATTCTTTTTCTTTTTTATGGATCACGATCACAATTTAAGCATAATATCCAATAATTCAAAAAATTTTATTTAATTTGCATAACTTTTGTCTTGTGATAATCGTTAGGTTTTTTTCAGTATGAATTTGTCTTAGGGTTTATCAAACCAATTAGGTATTGAGCTAGACATATTATATAAAAGAATTTCGATTTCTATTGTCCTACTTCAAAAATTTATTTCTAAATCCGAATTCTAAAAATCGATATTTTTAGATTGATCCTCCCTTTCAAACATAGGATTTTTTTATTACTTATAAATTGCATACTATTCGTATAGAAATTAGAAATACGCCGAAATGGCGAAAGACGCTTTTCTCATTCTCACTTGGAGTGATGATTCAGAAAGTTAAAAAAAAAGTATAACTAAAAATTAGTTTCAACAACTCATTGCTTTTGTCTAAAGATTTCAATTTATGCTATAGAATAGCATAAATTGAAATAGAAAAGGAGAAATATAAAAGAAAAAAAAAAAAGAAAAGACAAAACAAAACCTTTATTATTGTCTTATTTATAAGTGGGTGGTTGATGGGGAAATTAAGAATCCCCATCCCGGGAATGAAAAGCGTATTCAAATACAAATAAAGGCAAAACTCTCAATTTTTTATTCTTTTTTTTTTTTTTTTTTTTCAAATAAAAAAAAGTACCAATTCAGTAGCCAAATCTATTGGTTCAAAACAGTAGGGAATTGAAATCATTATTTATTACTTACTTTTTCTATTTCTATTTTTTTTTACTTCTATTTTTCTATTCTATATTAAAAAGTTGAATCGAAATTCGAAACTAAATTGGCTCGTTTTTGGAGTCGGGTGGATGCAGATTCCAATTATTCCAACGTTTTATTAATTATTTGTCGTACAAAAAACTTTTTGAATTCCCGGTCGAAAGGGATTTCGCTAACGAAAAAGCTTTCAGCGCCGCCCAATACCCCCCTTTTTTCCAAATATTTTTACGAATACGTTTTTTTAATATAGAACTACGTTTTTTTGGAACTGCCATTCAAAAAATAAAAAGTTATTCATTGCAAAAATTGGATGTGAAAGACATCTATTGTTTAAAACAAATCCCTTTTTTTTTTTTTCAATTCCTATTCCATACAATATCTGAGGCAAAATAATTTGTATTTCGGAGTTATTTGTGATACCTTTCTATCTCTGTCTCTTTTTGGGATGTTACATTTGTACATAAAAAATACATATCGAACAAGCTTAAGAACCCTTACCTACCTAATAAAAAACTTGAATCTTTTTCTTTTTCTTTTTTCTTTTCTAGTAATTGGTTATTAAATGCCATTTATTAGAATAGAACATAATCAATCAGTCCCGAATTAAACCCGTTAATTATTCTGAATAAACAAACAAAAATACCTAGTTCTTTTTTTATTAGGCAAAGTTATGGGACATCCGATGATTGATATCAAAATAAAGTACTTCTTTTTTTTGTCCAATTTTTTAGTCTTGATATATGTCCATAAATTTTTGGAATAGGGAATAATAATGGAAATTGGAATTTGCTGCTACGTTTTCCTAAAAATCTTACTTAGTATAAACTTAGTATAAAATGTATAAAATAATTCGTTATTTTTAACTTTGAAAATTTTTGAAGTAGTTGAGAAAGGTTCAAACTAACTACGAATAGAAAATCCCATTTTAGTTTCAGTTGCTTTTTTAATACTTTAGTAATCTCTTTTAAAAGAGATAAGAACCGGTGAATCAGAAACAATTAATTAAGAATAAAAAAATTATTATTTTTATGGAACATACATATCAATATTCTTGGATCATACCTTTCGTTCCGCTTCCAGTTCCTATGTTAATAGGAGTGGGACTTTTACTTTTTCCAACGGCAACAAAAAATCTTCGCCGTATTTGGGCTTTTCCTAGTATTTTTTTGTTAAGTATAGTTATGATTTTTTCGGTCGATGTATCTATTCAGCAAATAAATAGGAGTTCTATCTATCAATACATATGGTCTTTGACCATCAATAATGATTTTTCTTTCGAGTTCGGACACTTTATTGATCCGCTTACTTCTATTATGTCAATATTAATCACCACAGTTGGAATTCTGGTTCTTTTTTATAGCGACAATTATATGTCTCATGATCAAGGATATTTGAGATTTTTTGCCTATATGAGTTTTTTCAATACTTCAATGTTGGGATTAGTTACAAGTTCGAATTTGATACAAATTTATATTTTTTGGGAATTGGTTGGGATGTGTTCTTATCTATTAATAGGGTTTTGGTTCACACGACCTAGTGCGGCAAGTGCTTGTCAAAAAGCCTTTGTAACTAATCGTGTAGGGGATTTTGGTTTATTATTAGGAATCTTAGGTCTTTATTGGACAACGGGTAGTTTCGAATTTCGGGATTTGTTCGAAATATTCAATAACTTGATTTATAATAAGGAGGTTAACTTTTTATTTGTTACTTTGTGTGCCTTTCTATTATTTGGCGGCGCAGTTGCTAAATCCGCACAATTTCCCCTTCATGTATGGTTACCTGATGCCATGGAGGGTCCTACTCCTATTTCGGCTCTTATCCACGCCGCTACTATGGTAGCAGCGGGAATTTTTCTTGTAGCTCGTCTTCTTCCACTTTTCATAGCGATACCATACATAATGAATCTAATATCTTTTATAGGTATAATAACAGTATTATTAGGAGCCACTTTAGCTCTTGCTCAAAAAGATATTAAGAAAGGTTTAGCCTATTCTACAATGTCTCAATTGGGTTATATGATGTTAGCTCTAGGTATGGGGTCTTATCGAGCCGCTTTATTTCATTTGATTACTCATGCTTATTCGAAAGCCTTGTTGTTTTTAGGATCCGGATCAATTATTCATTCAATGGAAGCTCTTGTTGGATACGCTCCAGATAAAAGCCAGAATATGGCTCTTATGGGCGGGTTAAGAAAGCACGTGCCAATTACAAAAACTGCTTTTTTATTAGGTACACTTTCTCTTTGTGGTATTCCACCTCTTGCTTGTTTTTGGTCCAAAGATGAAATTCTTAATGATAGTTGGTTATATTCACCGATTTTCGCAATAATTGCTTCTTTCACAGCCGGATTAACTGCATTTTATATGTTTCGGATTTATTTACTTACTTTTGAAGGACATTTAAACGTTCGTTTTCAAAATTACAGTGGCAAAAAAGGAAATTCCTTCTATTCAATATCTCTATGGGGTAAAGAAGAGCCAAAATCAATTAAAAAAAGTTTTCCTTTAGTTGCTTTATTAAAAAAAAATAATAATGAAAGGGAAAGGACTTCTTTTTTTTCGAAGAAAACATACCGAATGGATACTCATGTAACAAAAATGCCTTTTCTTACTATTTTTCCTTTTGGTCCTACAAAGACTTTTTTTTATCCCCATGAATCGGACAATACTATGCTATTCTCTATGCTTATATTAGTCTTATTTCCTTTGTTTGTTGGAGCCATAGGAATTCCCTTTAATCAAGAAGGAAACAATTTGGATATCTTAGCAAAATTGTTAACTCCGTCTATAAATCTTTTACATCAAAATTCAAATCATTTTTTTGATTGGTATGAATTTTTGCCAAATGCAACTTTT